AATAAATTGCCTGATTAAAGGATTACTTTGATAGAGTAAAATAAATAATTTTAAAAATTATATTTATTAAAATGAAATTTTATATTTAATAGAATTAAACTATTACTAAAAGAATCAAAATCTTTTGTGCATCATACACCAAAACATAACAGATAAAAAAGATAAGCTAAAAAAGCTATTAGGTTCATACCCTATTTATAAAGGTTTTAATCCTTTTCTTTTTAATTTTTAAATTTTCTTATAAAATATTATTCATTTTTTCTTTAATATTTGGAACTTTAGTAAGTATTTCTTCTATATCTTGATTAAGAATTTGAATAGGTTTAGAAATTAATTTATTATCGTTTATCCCCTTAATTGGTAATAAAAAAAATATTTTTTTATCTGAATCTTCTATTAAGTATTTTATTGTACAAGCAATAGGCTCAGCTATTTTATTATTTATTATTATTTTATCTTTTTTAACAGAAAATATAAATTTAAATTTAACAACATTTATTAATATTTTTATCTCTTCAATCATAATATTGAAAATAGGAGCGGCTCCTTTTCATTTTTGATTTCCTTCTATTTCAGAAGGATTAAATTGAATTAATAATTTAATTCTAATAACATGACAAAAAATTGCACCAATAATAATTTTATCTTACTCAATAAATTTAAATTATTTAATTATTATTATTTTAACTTCAACCATAGTTGGCTCCTTAGGGGGATTAAATCAAACTTCGTTACGAAAATTAATAGCTTTCTCTTCTATTAATCATATAGGTTGAATGATTAGAAGTTTAATATTTAATGAAAATATTTGATTAATGTACTTTAGCTTTTATTTCATTTTATTAATAAATATTTTCTTGTTTTTTAATTTTTTAAATATTTACTATATAAATCAAACTTTTATAATAATATTTTCAAATAAATATATCAAAACTATTTTTTTTCTTTTACTTTTATCTTTAGGAGGGCTACCCCCCTTTTTAGGATTTTTCCCTAAATGAATTTTAATTGAATTAATTGTATCTAAAAATATATACTTATTAATTTTTTTTATAATTATATTTACTTTAATTACTTTATTCTTTTATATTCGAATTACTTATACAGCTTTTTTATTAAATAATAAAAAAATAAATTGAATATTTAAATCTACTTTAAATAAAAAGAATTTAAAAATATTAATTATTTTTTGTTTATTCTCTAATTTTTCATTATTATTAATTAATTTAATTTATTTTATTTAATAAAAATAAAATTTCAAAGCTTTAAGTTAAATAAACTATTAACCTTCAAAGTTAAAATTAAAAATGTATTTTTTAAGCTTTAATAAAAAATTTTTTATTCCTTTAGAATTGCAGTCTAATATCATTAAATGAATATAAAGCTTATAAAATTAGTTGATTAAAGAAATTTTCTTTCATTTATAGATTTACAATCTAATACTTATAATTCAGCCATTTAATCCTCTAAAGATAAATGCGACAATGATTATTTTCTACAAATCATAAAGATATTGGAACTCTTTATTTTATTTTCGGAGCTTGAGCAGGAATAGTGGGTACTTCTTTAAGTATTTTAATCCGTTTAGAATTAGGACACCCAGGATCTTTAATTGGAGATGACCAAATTTATAACGTAATTGTTACAGCCCATGCTTTTGTAATAATTTTTTTTATAGTAATACCTATTTTAATTGGAGGATTTGGAAATTGATTAGTTCCTTTAATACTAGGTGCCCCAGACATAGCCTTCCCTCGAATAAATAATATAAGTTTTTGATTATTACCCCCCTCATTAACTTTATTATTATCTAGTTCAATAGTAGAAAACGGAGCAGGAACAGGTTGAACAGTTTATCCCCCTTTATCTTCAAACATTGCACATGCTGGGGCTTCTGTAGACCTAGCCATTTTTTCTTTACATTTAGCCGGTATTTCTTCTATTTTAGGGGCAGTAAATTTTATTACTACAGTAATTAATATACGTTCAGAAGGAATTTCATTAGACCGAATACCATTATTTGTGTGATCAGTTATTATTACAGCAGTTTTATTATTATTATCTTTACCTGTATTAGCAGGAGCTATTACTATATTATTAACTGATCGAAATTTAAATACTAGCTTTTTTGACCCAGCAGGAGGAGGAGACCCTATTTTATATCAACATTTATTCTGATTTTTTGGTCACCCAGAAGTTTATATTTTAATTTTACCAGGATTTGGTATAATTTCTCATATTATTAGTCAAGAAAGAGGGAAAAAAGAAACTTTTGGAGCTTTAGGAATAATTTATGCCATATTGGCTATTGGGTTATTAGGGTTTGTTGTATGAGCCCACCATATATTTACAGTAGGTATAGATGTTGATACTCGAGCTTATTTTACTTCTGCAACAATAATTATTGCTGTACCGACGGGTATTAAAATTTTCAGATGATTAGCTACTTTACACGGAACACAAATCAATAACTCTCCTTCTATGTTATGAGCTTTAGGGTTTGTATTTTTATTTACAGTAGGAGGATTAACAGGGGTTGTATTAGCAAACTCTTCAATTGATATTGTTCTTCATGATACCTACTATGTAGTTGCCCATTTTCATTATGTTTTATCTATAGGGGCCGTATTTGCTATTATAGCAGGATTCGTACATTGATATCCTTTATTTACAGGCCTAACTTTAAATGAACAAATACTAAAGTCTCAATTTTTTATAATATTCCTTGGAGTAAATCTTACTTTTTTCCCCCAACATTTTTTAGGTTTAGCCGGAATACCTCGACGGTATTCTGACTACCCAGATGCTTATACATCATGAAATATTGTTTCTTCAATTGGATCAACTATTTCATTTATTGCAATTTTATATTTTATTTTTATTATTTGAGACAGAATTATCAAAAATCGAATTTCTTTATATCCAATTCAACTAAATTCTTCAATTGAATGATTTCAAAAAATACCTCCTATAGAACATAGCTACGCAGAACTTCCTTTAATTAATAAATAATATTAAGAATATAAAATTTTAAAAATTTAATTATTATAAAAACTTAAATTATTTTCTAATATGGCAGATTAGTGCAATGAATTTAAGCTTCATATATAAAGTATTTACTTTTATTAGAAAATATGGCAACCTGATCAAATTTAAATTTTCAAGATAGAAATTCACCATTAATAGAACAATTAACTTTTTTTCATGATCATAGACTATTAATTCTTACTATAATTACAGTAATAGTAGGATATTTAATAGCAATATTATTTTTTAACAAATTTACAAATCGATTTTTGCTTCATGGACAGACTATCGAAGTAATTTGAACAATTATTCCAGCCATTATTTTAATATTTATTGCTTTACCTTCATTACGGCTATTATACTTATTAGATGAAATTAGCAAACCCTCATTAACCTTAAAGACCGTTGGACATCAATGATATTGAAGATATGAATACTCAGATTTTAAAAACATTGAATTTGATTCTTATATAATCCCAATAAATGAAATAAATGAAAATTCTTTTCGTTTATTAGATGTAGATAACCGAATTGTGTTACCCAATAATAATCAAATCCGAATTTTAATTACAGCAGCCGATGTTTTACATTCTTGAACAGTTCCAGCTTTAGGAGTAAAAGTAGATGCTACTCCTGGACGATTAAACCAAACAAACTTTTTTATAAATCGTGTAGGATTATTTTATGGTCAATGTTCAGAAATTTGTGGGGCAAATCATAGATTTATGCCTATTGTTATTGAAAGAGTACCTACTAAAAATTTTATTAAGTGAATTAAAAATAATAATTAATTAATTTTACAAGTAGCATAAAATAACAAAAAAAAATAATTTTTAATTACATTAGATGGCTGAAAGCAAGCACTGGTCTCTTAAACCATTTTATAGTACATTAGCACCTACTTCTAATGAAAATATTAAACAAAAAATTAGTTAAAATAAATAACATTAGTGTGTCAAACTAAAATTATTAAATTATTAATATTTTTTAATCCCACAAATAGCTCCTTTAAGATGACTGATTTTATTTATTATTTTTACAATAAGTTTTATCTTATTTACAATAATAAATTATTTTAATAAATTTTTTTTAAATAACTCAAAAATTACAACAAATAAATTTAATCAATTAAATTTAAACAACAAAAATACCTGAAAATGATAACTAACTTATTCTCTGTTTTTGACCCTTCAACAACTATTTTTAATCTTTCAATTAATTGATTAAGTACTTTTATTGGAATAATAATTATTCCTTATTACTTTTGATTCCTCCCATCACGAATTTCTTTTATTTGAAATAAAATTATTAATACCCTTTTTAATGAATTTAAAATCTTACTAGGACCTATAAATAAAAATAATACTTTTATTTTTGTCTCATTATTTACATTAATTTTATTTAATAATTTTTTAGGATTATTCCCTTATATTTTTACTAGAACAAGTCACCTAACTATAACACTATCATTAGCTCTTCCTTTATGATTATCATTTATAATTTATGGTTGATTAAATCACACTCAACATATATTTGCTCATTTGGTTCCTCAAGGAACACCCGCCGTCTTAATACCGTTTATAGTTTGTATTGAAACTATTAGAAATACTATTCGCCCAGGAACTCTTGCTGTACGATTAACAGCTAATATAATTGCAGGTCATTTATTATTAACATTAATAGGAAATACAGGTAATTCATTATCTACTATCTTATTAACTCTTCTTATTTTTGGTCAAATCGCCTTATTAGTTTTAGAATCTGCAGTTGCTATTATTCAATCCTATGTCTTTGCAGTTTTATCTACTCTTTATTCTAGAGAAGTTAATTAATATATATTTAAATTTATATTTAAGTTAATTTAAATATAAATTTTTTAAAAATTTTATTAAAATGTCAACACACTCAAATCACCCCTTTCATTTAGTAGATTATAGCCCATGACCCTTAACAGGAGCTTTAGGAGCTTTATTTACAGTTTCAGGTCTCGTAAAATGATTTCATCAATATAATACAGATTTATTTATTCTAGGTAATTTAATCACTTTATTAACTATATATCAATGATGACGAGATGTTTCTCGAGAAGGAACTTTTCAAGGACTTCATACCCTATTTGTAACAAATGGTTTACGATGAGGAATAATTCTTTTTATTGTTTCAGAAGTATTCTTTTTTGTTAGTTTTTTCTGAGCTTTTTTTCATAGAAGTCTTTCCCCGAATATTGAAATTGGGAACATATGACCTCCTCTTGGTATTTTAATTTTTAATCCCTTTCAGGTCCCTTTACTAAATACCGCCATTTTATTAACATCAGGAATCACTGTAACTTGGGCACATCATAGCTTAATAGAAAATAATCACTCTCAAACAACCCAAGGTTTATTTTTTACAGTTTTATTAGGAGTTTATTTTACGATTCTTCAAGGTTATGAATATGCAGAAGCTTCTTTTAATATTGCTGATGCTGTCTATGGTTCAACTTTCTTTATAGCTACAGGATTTCATGGGTTACATGTATTAATTGGAACAACTTTTTTAGCTGTATGTTTAATTCGTCATATAAGAAATGCTTTTTCTAAGTCTCATCACTTTGGCTTCGAAGCCGCAGCTTGGTATTGACATTTCGTTGATGTAGTTTGGCTATTTCTTTATGTGTCAATTTACTGATGAGGAGGATAATCCTATATTTAATTTATAATATTTAATTAACTATTTATAATATAAAATAAATTTATTTTAACTTATTAATAAGACAATAAAATTTAAACATACTTTATTTATATAATATAAAACAGTATAACTGACTTCCAATCAGTAAGTCTAAAAATTTAGTATAAATAATTTTAAATCTAATATTAATGATTATTTTTATTTTAATTATCAGAAAAATTGTTATAATAATCTCTTTAATTATCTCAAAAAAAACTAAATTAGACCGAGAAAAAATTTCTCCTTTTGAATGTGGCTTTGATCCCATAAATTCTTCTCGAATTCCTTTTTCTATTCGATTCTTTCTAATCACAATTATTTTTTTAATTTTTGATGTAGAAATTACACTAATTTTACCCATTATTACAATAATAAAAACTTCTAATTTAATACACTGAATAATTTCTAGCCTTATTTTTTTTTTTATTTTACTAATTGGACTATTTCACGAATGATCTCAAGGGGCTTTAAACTGAAATATATAAAAATAAAAGAAATAAAAAATTTAAATTATAATAAAAGCTAAATTTTTAAATAAATAAGCCTTATTAATAAATTATTAATAAATTTAATTTATTTAAAAATTAAAACCAAAAGGCTATAGTTAATAATAACATTTAATTTGCAATTAAAAAGTATTGAATACAAAATCAATTTTCCTTAATATATTTTCACTAATTTATAAAAAATAAACATAATTTAAAAATAAAGAATATGAAACATTTAAATGTAATTAGTTTCGACCTAATAAAAAATGAATTAACTCATTCTTATTCTTTTATTAAACTAAAAAATCTATTAATTGAAACCAAAAAGAGGTATATCACTGTTAATGATAAAACTGAATAAATTAATTCCAATTAAAGAAATAAGAGGCTTCAAAAAAAAGCTGCTAACTTTTTTATTTAATGGTTAATCTCCATTTTTATTTCTGAAATTAAGATTAAATTTTATTTATATAGTTTAAAAAAACATTACATTTTCACTGTAAAAACAAAGAAAAATAAACTCAAACTCTTTTATAAATTTAATTTTACTAAATTATATTAAATAAAATTATTTAAAAATTAAACTAATTTCTTTAATATCTTCAATATTACGCTCTAAAATATAAGCTATTTAAATTTTTAAAAAATTTTATTAAAATTTTAAATTAAAAAAAATAAAAACAAAAAAATTAATCAAAACAAAAATACCAATAAATAAATCTTTAAATTATTATTTTGTAATAACTGAAGATAAATAGAAAAATTCTTTATAAGAACAGACTTTAAATTTTGAGAACCAAAAAACTCTAATCAACCAAAATCAAATATTTTTAATATATTTCCTCCATAATTTAAAGGATAATTAATAATAATTATAGTAGACATTAAAGGCATAAATCATATATAAGAACTAAAATTTCTTAATAATATTATATTTAAAGACTTATTTAGAAAATAAAAATTATAATAATTTAAAAATAAACCTATAAATCCCCCAAACAAACAAACAAATAAAATTAAATTTTTTAAATAAAAAGGCAAACAAACACAATAAAATGAAGAAAAAATTAATCAATTCAATATAGAACCCCCAAATACAGCTATAATTATCAAACCCATTATTCTTTTTAATATAACAAATCCCTCGTCATTTAATGAATTTATACTTGTTAAATTAAAATCTCCTATTAAAGAATAATAAACAAGACGAAAAGAATAACAAACAGTTAACCCTGTAGAAACAAAATATAAAAAAAAAGAAAATAAATTTATATCAGAAATTAACACTAACTCTAAAATTAAATCCTTAGAATAAAACCCAGCTAAAAAAGGTATTCCACATAAAGCTAAATTAGCTAAATTTAAACAAGAAACTCTCAAAGGTATAGAATTTAATAGAAGACCCATATCTCGAATATCTTGAGAATTTTTTATATTATGAATAATAACTCCAGCACATATAAAAAGTAAAGCTTTAAATAAAGCATGAGTTAATAGATGAAAAAAAGCTAATTTAGGAAACCCTATAGCTAAAATTCTTATTATTAAACCTAATTGTCTTAAAGTTGATAAAGCAATAATTTTTTTTAAATCAAATTCAAAATTAGCAGAAAATCCTGCCATAAATATGGTTAATCCTCCTATTAATAATAAAAAACTTGAAACTGAATAATATTCAACACCTATAAGTAAAACATTAAAACGAATTAATAAATAAACCCCAGCAGTTACTAACGTAGAAGAATGAACTAAAGCAGAAACCGGAGTAGGTGCAGCTATAGCAGCAGGTAATCAAGAAGAAAAAGGAATTTGAGCTCTTTTAGTTATAGCGGCTAAAACTACCATAAATAAAATAATTAACATTTCAACATCTAACTTTATAAAATCTAAGTAAAAAATATAATTTCAACTCCCATAATTTAATATTCAAGCAATTGCAATTAACAATGCAACATCCCCAATACGATTAGATAAAGCTGTTAATATCCCAGCATTATAAGATTTAACATTTTGAAAATAAATAACTAAACAATAAGAAACAAGACCTAAACCATCTCAACCTAATAAAATTCTAATTAAATTTGGACTAATAATAAGAAATATTATAGACATAACAAATATTACCACTAATAAAATAAAACGGTTAATATTTTTTTCACCACTTATATACTCTTTGCTATAAAAAATTACTAAAGAAGAAATAAATATAACAAAAGATATAAAAATTAATGATATTCAATCAAACAAAAAAGTTATAACAATATCTATAGAATGTAAATTTAAAATTCTTCATTCAATAAAATAAACAAAATCAAAAAATAAAAAAATAACTCTTAAAAAAAAAAAACTTAATCTAAAAAAAATAAACAAATAAAAAAATAAATTACAGATAGAAAAATTTAAATTAATCAAGATTTAAAATGAAAACTCATATATTTGATACCACAAATCAATATTTTTAATTAAATTATTTAAATAATTAAGTAAAATAATATTATAATTAAAAAATTTTAAACCAAAACTATAATTTAAAAAATTCAAAAAAAACACATTGATCTATTCAAAATTAAAATATTTAAAGGAAATCAATGAAAAAATAAAACAGAATACTCTCGTACATAAACATTAAAAAAAGAAAAAACACCAGAATAAAATTTTCCCTGTTGACTTAAAGAAAATAAATATAAAGAATAAGCAGCTCTAAAAAAAGAAATTAAACTAATTAAAAATATAGTTCTAAAAGATCAATAAATAATTCTATTTAAAAGACTAATCTCCCCTAATAAATTTAAAGTAGGCGGTGCAGCTATATTACCTGCACATAATAAAAATCATCAAAAAGATAAACTAGGTAAAAAATTTAATATTCCTTTATTGATTATTAATCTTCGACTACTTATACGTTCATAACTTATATTTGCCAAACAGAATAAACCAGAAGAACATAAACCATGAGCTAACATTAAAGTATAACTACCTCTCAATCCTCAATAAGAAAAAGTTAAAAGACCAGCTAAAACAATACCCATGTGTGCAACAGATGAATAAGCAATTAAAGACTTTATATCGATCTGACGTAAACAAATAAAACTAATTAATACTCCCCCAACTAATCTAATAGAAATAAAATAATAATTAAAATAAACACCAAAATATAATAATATAGGAAAAACTCGAAGCAAACCATATCCCCCTAATTTTAATAAAATACCCGCTAAAATTATAGAACCAGAGACTGGTGCTTCAACATGTGCTTTTGGTAATCAAAGATGAACCATAAATATAGGTATTTTAACAAAAAAAGCAAAAATTATAGACAAATAAAAAAAAAAATAATTAATAGAATTAAAATAAAAAAAATATAAGTCTAAAAAAAATAAATTTTTATAAATAAAAAAAATAGAAAAAAGTAAAGGCAATGAAGCAAAAAGAGTATAAAATAATAAATAAATGCCTGCTTGTAAACGCTCAGGCTGATACCCTCACCCTAAAATCAAAAATAAAGTAGGAATTAAACTTCTTTCAAAAAACAAATAAAATAAAAAAATATTTAAAGAAAAAAAAGATAAATATAAAAATAATATTAAAAAAATTAACAAAAAAATAAAATAATTTAAATTGTTTTTAGTTTTAAAAACTAAACTTCTAGATATAATTATTAAAGAAATAATTCAAACCGTTAATAAAACTAATCCATAAGATAATAAATCTAAACCTATAAAATAAGAAATCTTCAAAAAGAAATAATTATAATTTAAAAAAAAAATCATAATAAATATTAAAAAAAAAATTAAATTTTGAACCATTCAAAAATTTTTTTTATTTAAACTTAATGGAATTAAAAAAAAAATAAAAAATAAAAATTTTAACATTGTAAAATAGAAAATGAATTAAAATAATCATTACCATGAGTTCGAATTAAAGAAACTAAAATAGATAAACCTAATGCACCTTCACAAACACTAAAGGTTAAAAAAAACATTGTAAAATATAACTCAAAATTTAAAAAATTTAATATAAAAAAAAAAAAAAAAAAAATTATTAACACAATATATTCTAAACTTAACAAAGTGGACAATAAATGCTTTCGAGCAGAAACAAAAGAAACTACGCCTAAAAAAAATAAAAATAAAAAAAATAAAATAAAAAATATTAACATTAGTTTTAATAATTTAAAATTAAAATATTGGTCTTGTAAATCAAAAATAAGAATTGTCTTTTAAAACTTATTATCAAGAAAAAATGATTTTATCTATCTTTAATCTCCAAAATTAATATTTTAAATTTAAACTATTTCTTGAAAACAAAAAATTATAAAAATATAATAAATCATTAAAATTATATTAATTAATACAACTATTATAAACAGAATTTTATTTTTAATTACTAAACACCCTCTTTCAATAGGATTAGTAATACTTTTTCAAACGTTATTAATTTGTTTAACTACTAGTTTAAGAGCAAAAAATTTTTGATTTTCATATATTTTATTTCTAATTTTTCTTGGGGGGATATTGATTTTATTTATTTACGTTATTTCTTTAGCTTCAAATGAAATATTTAATTTTTCAATAAATTTAATAGTTAAACTAATAACAATATTACTTATTATTAGTTTATTGATATACTTCAGTATTGATTTATTTATATTAAATAACTTCAATTTAAACATAGAAACCACGATAAATGAAAACATAATGTTTATAAACATAGAAAATTCTCAACTTCTAAATAAACTTTTTAATTTTCCAACTAATATAATTACAATTTTATTAATAATTTATTTATTTTTATGTTTAATTGCTGTTTGTAAAATCATTAATATTTTTGAAGGACCTCTTCGGCCCAAATTTTAATATTAACAAAAAAAAATTAATTATGATATATTTATTGGTTAAACTTTCTATACTATAAAATTTATTTTAATAAAATGAATAAACCTATCCGTTCTAGTCACCCTCTTTTTAAAATTATAAATCATGCTCTAGTAGATTTACCTGCACCATCAAATATTTCTTCTTGATGAAATTTTGGTTCTCTTTTAGGGCTATGTTTAATTATCCAAATTTTAACAGGACTATTTTTAGCCATACATTACACCGCCAACATTGAAAGAGCCTTTAATTCTGTTAACCACATTTGTCGAGATGTCAATTATGGCTGATTATTACGAACCCTTCACGCTAACGGGGCTTCTTTTTTTTTTATTTGTATTTATTTACATGTTGGACGAGGACTATATTATAATTCTTTTTTATATGTTCCTACTTGATCTGTTGGAGTAATTATCTTATTTGTAGTAATAGGAACAGCTTTTATAGGATATGTATTACCATGAGGACAAATATCTTTTTGAGGAGCAACAGTAATTACTAATTTATTATCAGCAATCCCTTATTTAGGTACTGAACTAGTTCAATGATTATGAGGAGGATTCGCTGTCGATAATGCAACATTAACTCGATTTTTTACTTTTCATTTTTTATTACCTTTTATTGTAGCAGCTTTAACTATAATTCATCTTTTATTTCTTCATCAAACAGGGTCAAATAACCCCTTAGGGATAAATGCAAATTTTGATAAAATTCCTTTTCACCCCTTCTTTTCTTTTAAAGATATTTTTGGCTTCATTATTATAATTATATTTTTATTTTTATTAACTATTATTGATCCTTATGGATTAGGGGACCCTGATAATTTTATTCCTGCAAATCCTTTAGTTACTCCACCCCACATTCAACCAGAATGATATTTTTTATTTGCATATGCTATTCTTCGTTCAATTCCTAATAAATTAGGAGGAGTTATTGCTTTAGTTTTTTCTATTGCTATTTTATTAACAATACCTTTTTCTCACATTTATAAATTCCAAGGAATTCAATTTTATCCCTTAAACCAAATAATATTTTGAATTTTATTAAATTTAGTAATTTTATTAACATGAATTGGAGCCCGTCCTGTAGAAGACCCTTATATCATTGTTGGTCAAATTTTAACGGTCTTATATTTTTCTTATTATCTAATTAACCCTTTAATTTCTTATTGATGAGATAAATTAATTAATTAAACAAAAAATTTTTATAAAAAAAAATAATTTAATTTAATATAAATAATATTAATCAATGAGCTTGAATAAGCATATGTTTTGAAAACATAAGATAAAATTATAAATTTTATTGATTTTTTTATACTAATTTATATTAATAATTAAAATATAAAAATTTTAATCATTAATATAAAAATTAACATATTTAAAGAAAAAGGTAAATATATTTTTCAAGATAAATTTATTAATTTATCATAACGAAACCGAGGTAAAGTCCCCCGAACTCAAATAAACATAAAAGAAATAAATAACAATTTAAAATAAAAAAAAAAATTAAATAATCTACCCCCCAAAAAAACTAAAGAAAATAATATTCTTATAAATAAAATTCTTGCATATTCAGCTAAAAAAATTAAAGCAAAACCCCCACTTCTATACTCTACATTAAATCCTGAAACTAACTCAGATTCTCCTTCAGCAAAATCAAAAGGAGTACGATTAGTTTCAGCTAAAGAGGTACTAAATCAGACTAATCCTAAAGGAAACATTAAAAAAATAAATCAAATATATTCTTGATAAAAAATAAAAAAATAAAAATTATAACTTATTACTAAAAAAATTATAGATAAAAAAATTAAAACTAAACTTACTTCATAAGAAATAGTTTGAGCTACTGCTCGTAATCCCCCTAATAAAGCATAATTTGAATTTGAAGATCACCCAGCAATTATTACACCGTAAACCCCTATTCTCAAACAACAAATAAAAAAAAGTACCCCTAAATTAAAACTATATAATTTTAAAAAATAAGGAATACAAGTTCAAGCCGTTAAAGCTAAAAATAAAGAAAAAATAGGAGAAAAATAATAAATAAAATAGTTAGATATTATAGGAAAAGTTTGTTCTTTAGTAAATAATTTAATTGCATCACTAAAAGGTTGAGGAATACCTATAAAACCTACTTTATTAGGACCTTTACGAATTTGAATATATCCTAATAATTTACGCTCCAATAAAGTTAAAAAAGCAACTCCAATTATAACAAAAATAACTAATAATAAACTTCTAATAAAAGGAACAATTAAATCAATATTTTCGAACAATACTATTTATAGCTAATAAAACTATATAAATAAATTCTAAATTTATTGCACTAATCTGCCAAAATAGTCTAAGTTTTAAGTAAAAAGTCTATAATAATTAAATTTTAAATGTAAGTTTAAAATTTTTCTTTTTATTATTTTAAAAATATTTATTTGGTCCTTTCGTACTAAAATAAATAAATAATTATTTAAGATAGAAACCAACCTGGCTTAAACCGGTTTGAACTCAGATCACGTAAGAATTTAATAGTCGAACAGACTAAAAATTTAAACTTCTACACCTAAACTTACTCTTAGTCCAACATCGAGGTCGCAATATTTTTTATCGATTAGAACTCTTTAAAAAAATAACGCTGTTATCCCTAAAGTAACTTAATTTTTTAATCAAATATTGGATCAAAAATTTTAAATATTTAAATATAATTAAATTATAAAAATAAAAGTTTATAAATTTTATTATCACCCCAATAAAATAAATTTTTTAATAAAAATATTAAAATACTAATGAAAATTAATAAAAAAAATTATAAAGCTTTATAGGGTCTTATCGTCTTTAAATTAAATTTTTGTTTTTTTACAAAAATAAAAAATTAAAAAAAATTTTTTAAAAAAGATTATATCTTATTCAACCATTCATACAAGTCTCCAATTAAAAGACTAATGATTATGCTACCTTTGCACAGTCAAAATACTGCGGCCTTTAAAAAAAATTCATTGGGCAGGTTATATTTTTTAATTAAAATTAATAAAAAACAATGTTTTTGTTAAACATTTAAATAATAAAATTTTGCTGAATTATTAAAAAAATTTTTAAAAATAAATATAAAAAATTAAAAATTTTTATTTTTTTTACTAATTTAATCATAATTATTTTATTTTTAAAATTTTAAAAAATTTTTTAATAGAAATTTAAATAATTAAAAAAAAATAATTTTTAAAGAAAAATAAACTATAACATAATTATTAAAAATATCTAATCTTAAGATTATTTTTTTTTAATAAAAATTTTTTTATTATAAAATTTTATTTTAAAGCTCATCCCTTAAAATATTTAATTCAAAAAATTATAATTAAAAAAAATAATATAAATAATTTTTAAATTTAAATTAAATTTATTTCTTAAAAAACTAGATAAATTAAAAAACGAATAACTTTTAATTTCTAATTATAAATTTATAATTTTTATTAAACAAAAAAAAATATTTATAATTAAATCTTTTTAATTCGAGAAAATTAAAAAATTTAATGATTATTTAATTAATCATGAAACACAAGGTACAAAAAATTAATTTTTCTTTTATAAAAAAAATTTTTCAATATTATTTCAATATTCTTTTTCAATACTAATAAACTATAATTAAAATTATTTTTTTTATAAATAATACTAAAAATAAATAAATAAAATTAAAATTATTTTTAATAAATAACAAATTCAAAAAAAAATGTTAATAAATAAAACTTTATAAATAATCAACTTAAATTGATTTGCACAAATTTCTTTTCAATGTAAATGAAATACTTTACTAATTAAGCTTTAAATTGTTTTTCTAGATACATTTTCCAATACATCTACTATGTTACGACTTATCTCATTTTAAATCTAACGAGAGCGACGGGCGATATGTGCATATTTTAGAGCTTAAATCAATATATTTATATTTAAAATAAATTTACTTTTAAATCCAATTTTTAATATTTATTTTAAAATATTTTCTAAAAATAAATTTTATTGTAACTCATTTTTAAACTAAATTATGAACTGCACCTTGATTTGACATATTTTAAAATAAATTTTTAAATTCAGAAAATTATTTATTCTTTTAAAATATTCTGATGACAACGATATACAAATTAAAAATTAAGTAAGGTAAAATGTGGATTATCATTTAATAAACAAGTTCCTCTAAATAGTCTAAAATACCGCCAAATTATTTAAGTTTTAAGAATTTAATAATTTTCTTTTACTACCTTATAAAAAATTTAAAAAAAAAATAAATAATAGGGTATCTAATCCTAGTTTTTAAATTAAATTTATTAAGAATATTAATAATAAATTAAATTTTAATTAAAGTTTAAAAAAAATTTTACCTAATTTTTAAAAATTATAAAATTTATTAATATTTTAAAAATAAAAATCTAATTTATAAAAATATTTTAATTGAAATATTTGTATAACCGCGATTGCTGGCACAAATTTTATCATTTCTTTATATAAATTTCTTATTCAAATATAAATAAAACAAAAATATTAATTACTGAGATTTTTTTAAATTTAAATTTTATTTAAAAATTTTATTTAAAAATCTAAAAATTATATGTAAAAAAATTATAAAATAAAATTTATTTACTATAATAAAATATTTTCTTAAAATTAATTAAAAATATAAATTTTATAAAATAATTAAATAAAAATGAATTATTATATTAAAAAATTTTAGTAGTGTAATAAATACCTAAATTTACATAAAAGTTAGCACTATAGCTATAAAATTTTTTACAAAAAGTAATAATTAAAACAATTTATTATTTTTAATTAATTTTATTATTTTTATTAAATTTGAAATTTTTAAAAAAATATCCCCCCAATATTTTCTTAAAATTAATTAAAAATATAAATTTTATAAAATAATTAAATAAAAATGAATTATTAATATATATATAGTATTATATATATATATATATTAAATATATAAATAAATTATTTATTTATAATATAAATATATAATCATATAAATAAACCTATCGTATAAATATTAATATATTTTTTATTAAAATTTTATATATTATGTTCTTTAATCTCCCAATATTAAAATTCTATTAGGCCTATAAATAACTCACTGTTGATTTATAAGAATAATAATATATCTATGTAAATTAATAAAATATAAATTATTTATATTATATATAAATATTTATATATATAATTATTTTTAATATTTTTACTATAAAAAATTAATTAATGTAATTCAAATTTAACTTTAAAATTATACTATTTAAAATTTTTAATAATATAAAAAAA